CTAATTGATCAATAAAAATAGAATTCAATACCTCTTTTTTATTCTTTTTTATAAGATTATGTAATTTATCACTAAGGATAAAAAAGTCGGGCGTAGCAAAAATAAACATGCCTTGAGACTCGTTTTGCTTGTCTTCTTCCCCATAATTTAGATCCCGTTCTTCCCCAAAAAAGGGATCCTTTTCTTTCGCATCTAGAAAAGGAATAAATAACTCAATCAAATTACGAGAGGCTTCCAAAAGTGCTTCTCGCGGAGTTAAACTCCCATCCGTATATATTTCTAAAAAAAGTATCTCTTGGTTTTCATTGCCATACGAATGAATACTATAATTCACATTTCGAACAGGCATAAAAACAGCATCTATAGGATAACTTCCATCTTTATCGTTTTTCGCGGTTCTCATACGATATCCGCGACTCCTCTCGATTTGCAATTCAATACGCAAATCAATTGGTTTTGTCAGGTTAGCTATATGCTGCGCAGTATCAACTATTTCCACAGTTGGTGGTAAGAAGATATCTTGAGCAGTTACACATCCAGGACCCCTGGCGCAAATGGATGCGTTGTGAATTCCATACAGGTCGCTTCTCAATACAATTTCTCTCAAATTCATTAAAATTTCATGTACTGATTCTTCAATACCGAATATTGTAGAATATTCGTGTGGTGCGTTTTCGAATTTTGCACGCGTGATACGCGTTCCTTCTACTTCTCCAAGTAAAGCTCTTCGCAGCGCGATACCTATCGTTTCTGCTTGGCCTTTCATAAGTGGGGACAAAATGAAACGGCCATAATGAAATCGCTTGCCGTCTGTTTTCAATTCAATACAGTCCCACCCCGGTGTCTTTCGAGTCATAGTAATTACAAGTAATTACAAATTCTAATATAATTGAATGCTTTGATGCGGAAACGTAAAATTGATTACGGATTAACTAAAACTAAATAAGGTTTGAAATCTGCTCAACAATTATCCCTACACGCGTCTTTTTTTAGGAGGTCTGCATCCATTATGTGGAATAGGGGTTACGTCACGTATGCTACTTAATCGTATACCACTTTTACGAATAGCTCGTAATGCTGCATCTCTTCCGAGACCAGCACCCTTTAGCATGACTTCTGCTCGTTTCAGACCCTGATCCACTACTGTACGAATAGCATCTCCTGTTGCGGTTTGGGCAGCAAACGGTGTCCCTTTTCTTGGTCCTCTGAATCTACAAGTACCGGCGGAGGACCAATAAACCACCCGACCAAGCGCATCTGTAACAGTTATAATAGTATTGTTGAAACCCGCTTGAATATGAATAACTCCTTTTGGTATTCTACGTCCACTCTTACGTGAACCAATACGCCCTCGCCCCCTCCTACGTGAACCAAAAGGACCATATCTCGGTCTAATTCTAATTTGTCTAACTTTTGACATATTTTCTCATCTCATAAATTCTCATCTCATAAATTCTCATCTCATAAACATGAGTCAAAGATATACATACGGATATATCCATTTCATATCAAAACGGATCTTTTATTTGTCCATCGGGTCCTTTAGAAAAATCCCTTTTTATTTTTATAGAGATTACCTTTGTTTCTGTTTATGTCTCGGATTGAAACAAATTACTACAATTCGTTTCTTCCTACGGAGCAGTCGGCATTTTTCACAAATTTTACGAACAGAGGCCCTTATTTTCATCTTCTTTATTCCTTACCTTAATTCCGAATGTACTCCTTGTAAGAAAATAAGTCTCTTGCAGTTTTGAGCCTCGAATTGTATTTCCACGAAGGAATGTTTAAAAGGTCACCCACACCTAATTGTTCGAATCTTTATCTTTCTCTTTTTTATCTTTCTCTTTTTTATCTTTCTCTTTATCTTTCTTGGGAAGTCTATAAGTTATACGTCCCCTCTTTGAATCATAAGGACTCACCTCGACTAGAACTCTATCTCCTGGTAGTATCCGTATAAAACTTCGTCGGATCTTCCCCGAAATATAACCGATAATCATATCTTCCTCTTCATTATCTAAACGAACTCGGAACATACCATTTCGAAGTGATTCAGTAATTAAACCCTCATAAATCCTTTTTTTTTCTTTTTCTTCTTTTTCTGTCATTTCGGCTAACCTCCTCTTTTGAGGTAAAAATTAATATTAATTAAATAAAGAAAAAGAATTAGTTATTATTAGTTATTTCTTAATAAGATAAGAAAGGATTTCTTGAATAAAGTCAAGGGTTCATAACCATTTTCCTCTCTTTTCCTCTCTTTTTTCATAACCATTTTCCTCTCTTTTCCTCTCTTTTTTCATAACCATCTTTCCTATCTTTTCCTCTCTTTTTTCATAACCATCTTTCCTCTCTTTTCCTCTCTTTTTTCATAGCCATTTTCCTCTCCTTTCCTCTCTTTTTTTTTTCATAGCCATCTTTCCTCTTATCATAAAGGATTTCTTTAATAAAGTCAAGGGTTCATAACCATCTTTCCTCTCTTTTTTCATAAATAAGAAATAGACGAATTTGCGGATCTTATTCGGTCGGATACCAGAGAGATCACCATATATAACACAAAACCTCCCCTCCAATTCCTTCTAGTCTAGCTTCTCGATCTGTCATTATACCTCGAGAAGTCGAAAGAATTACAATTCCCATTCCACCGAAAATTCTAGGAATTTGTTGATAGTTAGAATAGATTCGTAGACCAGGTCGGCTGATACGCTTGAAAATCTTTCTATATGCTCCTTTCCTATTTCTTCTATGTCGCAGGGTTGAAACCAAGAAAGATTTGTTGTTTTCCTGGTGTTTTCTAACGTTTTCAAGAAAACCCTCTCGTAGAAGTATTTTCACAATGCTTTCGGTGATCTTCGTGGATGCTATTCGAACCGTTCCTTTTTTATCCATGTCGGCATTTCTTAGAAATGTTAATATATCGGCAATAGCGTCCCTACTCATGTCGAACTAGAATTATGGGTGCCCCCTAATTTTGATATAATCAACATGTTCTGTTTTTTTTTTTTTTTTTTGTGAATTTTTCATTATTTATTTACGAAATATTAAAAGTATATGCGTGAAACACAATCTACTAGTATTTAGAATACTTCAGGAGCTAATGAGACTATTTTAGTAAAATTCAACTGTCTCAATTCTTGAGCAATTGCTCCAAAAACTCGAGTTCCTTTTGGATTTCCTTCTTTATTAATGACAACTGCTGCATTGTCATCATATCGTATTATGATACCGTCGTCGCGTCGGAGTTCTTTACGAGTACGTACAATTACAGCTCTGATCACTTCTGATCTTTCGAGAGACATATGGGGCACTGCCTCTTTGATTACAGCAACAATAACATCGCCGATATGAGCATATCGTTGATTACTAGCTCCTATGATTCGAATACACATCAATTTTTGAGCCCCGCTGTTGTCCGCTACATTCAAATGGGTCTGAGGTTGAATCATATCACTTTTTTTGAATTGAATCTCTTCTTTCAATGCCAAGATCGAAGTCAAAAAGAAAGAAATATTGTCTGTCCAAAAATAGAAATAAAGAAATCTAAATCTGCGATTGTCTTTTTCATCACAAATATCTGGTTCCACATCCCTATCTCGCAATAATGAATTGCGTTCGTATAGGCATTTTGTATGCGGCTATTTCAATAGCTGCTCTGGCTACCGTTTCGGATACTCCACCCATCTCATAAAGTATTCGACCGGGTTTAACAACGGATACCCAGTATCGGGGGGCTCCTTTCCCCGAACCCATACGCGTTTCCATAGGTTTTACTGTCACGGGTTTGTCGGGAAATATACGTACCCATATTTTTCCACCCCGGCGCGCATATCGTGTCATTGCTCGTCTCCCTGCTTCTATTTGTCTAGATGTGATCCAAGCGGGTTCAAGTGCCTGAAGAGCATATTTCCCGAAACAGATATGATTGCCTCGATAAGATATTCCCTTCATTCTTCCTCTATGTTGTTTACGGAATCTGGTTCTTTTGGGGTTATAGTTGATGGTTGTTTCTCAATCCCATCTCTACTGCAGAACCGGACATGAGAGTTTCTTCTCATCCAGCTCCTCGCGAATAAAACGATTCAACAATATTACAGATACACGTGTATTTTTTGAAAAATACATGAAATCGTGGGATTTATTGATATTGAATCTGTTATGCAGGAATCTGTATATCTTATATACTTTATGTATACGGATATAGAAAATGTATACGGATATAGAAAGATTTCTATATTTCTATATCTAGATAGAAATAATAGCGCCTTTCTTTTTTTTTTTTTTAACGAATCCTTGACCCTTACCGAATCGGCTAATAAATTGTAATTCAATAAGGGTTTCGCGGGCGAATATTTACTCTTTTCATATTTGCTTCATTTGTAGGGTTAACCCATTGCCTCTCATAATAAATCAACGGGTTCCCGGTTGGTTCCGCCATCCCGCCCAATGAATCATTGGGATTCCGTTTTCAATAGAATCTTCTGGAGTCACAGGTTCCGTCGTTCCCATAGCTTCTCCATTAATGGCTAGGCCTGAACTCTGCAATGGAGCTCCCCAATTCCAATTTGTTCCCAAGTCAATTTCCTCAGTCTCTATTGACTCGAAGCTCTTTATTATTTGTATTTTTTTCTATGAATTGTCTAATTATGGAAGAATCCGTATTGATGCTTTATCACATTGCCTTTTACTTTTATGAGTATGAGATGATTTATAATAGACCATACATATTGGAATTTTATACCGTTTGGGTTCTACTTCTCTCTTTCTCTCATCCTTCCATTTACCCACATCCCTCTATTTTCACTTCACAACCCACAATGAATGAGATTTTTCATTTATGAAATAAAGATTTCAGTTGCTACAACTATATGATTGACACATCATATAGTAACTGGTTCCTTGGATATCGATAATACGAAGCTATGAGCTGGTTATAAGTTCTATAGTTATTAGTTAGGGTCCAGTCCATTTTTTGGATTCCCAACCTAAAGAAAAACCAACGAGTCACACACTAAGCATAGCAATTCTACCAAAAGTTTAATCGAATTTTTTATTCAACCCTATATAATTATAATTGAAAATTTTTCATTGAAAGTAAAAAAGAATAATTTGTCAGTTTTTGTTCTATCACTGGATAGAATGGCAAGGAAAGTCCCATCATTGCTCGTCTACAAATATCCAAATTTTGATTCCTAATATTCCATAGATAGTTCGAACTGTAGAGGAACAATGATCAATTTTAGCTCGAATGGTTTGTAGGGGGACCCTACCTTCTCTGATCCATTCGACGCGTGCAATTTCTTTTCCGCCAATACGCCCTGCTAGTTGCACTCGAATTCCTTTTGTATTTGCTTGTTTAGATAATTCAATAGCTTTTTTCATTGCCTTTCGAAAGGGAACTCTATTCTTTAATTGTAGAGCTATATATTCTGCAAGAAAATTAGGTTGTCTATAAGGTTTTGTAACTTTTCTGATAGCAATGTTAAGTTTCCAGTTCACAGAATTTAACCCTTTTTGTACATTGATCCTTAATTCTTTGATTTCTTGCGTTCGATTCTCTTTAAATAATTTTTTGGGGTTTCCAACATGGATGATGATCTTAATCAGATCAGTTTCTTTTTGAATTTCTATATGTGCAATTCCAACAAAAACCGAGGATATTTTCCTATTTTTTTGTACATACTTCTTGATACAATTCCGTATTTTTTCATCTTCCTGGAGACCCAGGGAATAACTTTTTGATTGTGCGAACCAAAGGGAGTGATGCTTTTGGTTTTCCCCAAGTCGTAAACCAAGTGGATTTATTTTTTGACCCATATTTTTGTTCTCTCTTCCTCCCTTTCTCTAAATATCTCTCTATTATAAGATCTTTCCATATATCTTTTGCTCCTAAATAGAGATCTTATCTGTTTTCTTTTTAGGGCTCACTACAATAGTTATATGACAGGTGGGTCTTTTTATCGGATAACTATGTCCTCGAGCCTGAGGTTTGAGCCTTTTCATCATAGTACCCCCATTGACTTCGGCTTTACTAATGACTGAATCGGCTTCGTTGAGACTTTTATTGTGACTAGCATTTGCTGCTGCAGAATAAACCAATTTAAAAATGGGATAAGATGCTCGATAAGGCATGAGTTCGAGTAACATAAGTGTTTCTTCGTAAGAACGCCCGCGGATCTGATCAACGACTCTTCGTGCTTTGTGAGCAGACATACATCTATTTTGAGCTACAGCTTTTGCTTGTGTAATTAAGGTCTTCTTCGTCTTCACCTTTCGCAAAAACCTCTTCCACTTTCCCCGCTTTGACATTAAGGTTCACCTCTCACCAATGAATGATGAGCGCTTACTTCACTTTATTACGGCGAGATTTATTATCCTTTTTCGGGTGTCCGTTGAAAGTCAGAGTAGGCGCGAATTCCCCCAATTTGTGACCGACCATACTACCTGTTATATAAATAGGTAAATGTTCTTTTCCATTATGGATAGCAATTGTATGTCCGATCATTGTGGGTATAATGGTAGATGCCCGGGACCAAGTTAATATTATCTTTTTTTTTTCCTTCATGTTTAATTTCTCAATTTTTCTCAATAAATGATTAGCTACAAAGGGATTTTTTTTAGGTAAGCGTGTCACAGTTGTGGATTCCTCCCTTTTTCTTTTGTAAAAACGAAGAAACCTATTCTATTGGATTTTCCATATTCATATTCCTATTTACGGCGACGAAGAATCAAACTATCACTATATTTATTCCTTTTCCTACTTCTTCTTCCAAGCGCAGGATAACCCCAAGGGGTTGTGGGCTTTTTTCTACCAATCGGGGCCCTCCCTTCACCACCCCCATGGGGATGGTCTACAGGGTTCATAACCACTCCTCTGACTACAGGACGCTTACCTAGCCAACACTTAGATCCGGCTCTACCCAAACTTTTCTGGTTCGCCCCAACATTGCCCACTTGTCCGACTGTTGCTGAGCAGTTTTGGGATATCAAACGGACCTCCCCAGATGGTAATCTTAACGTGGCCGATTTACCCTCTTTTGCAATCAGTTTCGCTACAGCACCTGCTGCTCTAGCTAATTGTCCACCCTTTCCAAGTGTGATTTCTATGTTATGTATGGCCGTGCCTAAGGGCATATCGGTTGAAGTAGATTCTTCTTTTTGATCAATAAAAACCCCTTCCCAAACTGTACAAGCTTCTTCCAAAGCATACGGCTTTCTGGATGTCTATGATGATATCTAGACAGCTGGATCTTATATGAATCGTATCGTATGATGAAGTACCACATGAGTGGATATATAGGAATCCAAATCTGCCGAATCGCTCATGTTATGATCTTATACATCCTAGGTCTCCCCGTTCCGTCATCTGGCTTATGTTCTTCATGTAGCATTCAGACCGAATGACTCTATGAAATTACGTCGATACTTCCACATATTACGGGTAACGTAGGAGACATCTCTATTTTTCCCCGGGGGATCTTTAGAATGACCACTCCTTAGCTTTCAATT